TTATACTTTTGACTTAAGACTTAAGGGCGACAAAAGAAGGAACGGGTCTTATTATTCTGACATATTATTAACATAACATTCCTTTGATACTTCTGAGACGTCAAAGGTTGTCTCTACGTATTTTGCTTGTACTTAATGTTTTCCGATTATACTAGAAATCTTCGAGTATAATCATTAGAACTTGGTCTAATTGGATTTATTGGATTGTTTCATCAATGGTGTTGGATCAGAACTCCCTTTTGACTCTTCGCTGGTAATTCTACTATTATTAGTGAACAATAATTGAATAATTCCTTCATAGAGATCGAGGACATAATTTACATGGATATAGTAAGTCTCGCTTGGGCTGCTTTAATGGTAGTCTTTACATTTTCCCTTTCACTCGTAGTATGGGGAAGAAGTGGACTCTAGAAGTACTACTAATTGAGTTTAGGAATCAAACTGTATCAATTTTTTTTATAGATCGTTCTGCAAAGACTATTTTTTAATTTACTATTTCAATTTCAAAATTGAATTTGAAAATATTTTCATTTCGAAGTTATATGTATTGGATTCTAGTGGAGTAATGTATTCTATAAATAATATATGAACTCTTTCAAATAATATATGAACTCTTTCAATCAAACAAAGATTTCAATTATTCCTATGTTCCTATTTCGAAAGTAAAAGTACTCCAAATGGTATGAAATCTTTTTCAATCGAATTCTTCATAAATCTTCTTATAGTGACAATGAGTAAGAACGAAACCTTTTATTACTATATACTTTACTTTTTCTTTGTTATTTTTTTCCTTCTTCTTCTTTCCTCTTCAAAGAGAAAAGAGAGAAAAGAAAATAGTTCTGTACGTCGATACACTTTTTTACGGAAAACAACATAGACTTTACGAAAAACAACATAAACGTAGCGGTTGTCCAAGGAGATACTACACATAAGAAAATATTGTCTTTGGGCAAGTCACATATTGCGCACTTACCATTTGTGTTTTATTATTTTAAATATTTTATTTAAAATATTATTTATGCTGGTCTCTTTTTTGATTTCATATCATGGTTGAAAGGTTAAAATCGGTGAGGTTTATTAATCCTTTTCGAAATCCGAAGAGGTTCCCATGGAACCTCTGGATCCTTTGTCAACTGGTCAATTAATTACTTCTTTGTTGGAATGCTAACAAGAAGATTACTTGATTTTCTTTTATTATACCCATATCTACTTTTCTTTCATTGATTTGATTCTTTCTTTCTTTCAATGTATATCGAAATTCATATTAAATTAAAAAAGATAAGAAATCTAGGAATTAGAATCATAAGAGTAAGAGTGGTCTTTCGATTATTTCAAATTGATTGGAATCAACACAAATCAAATAGAAATGGATGAAGCAAAGAAATAGAATTGGGACATGGCACTATGTACATTATATATGGAATTGATACCTATATATGAAGATAATAATGTCATTGATATATATTATATTAAATTAACCTGTATCGTCCTACAGCAAACTTTATAAAGTAAATAACAATACTAGTATTGTATGGTAGAAAAATATTTTTCTACCATACTATCTAGTATCTCATCGAATACTGCTCTCATAGAATACTGCTGATTCTAGTTCGATCATTTCATTTAAAACGTGAAATTTGAATCCTTTTATTTTATTTCTTCTCTTTAATCAGTGATAAGAACTAAAGAGTCACAAGTTTAATTCAAATTAATCACTTTGACTTACTGTTTTTACGTATATTATAAGTAAAAAAGCAGTAGGAATTAGAATGAACAGTGCAGTAGCAATAAATGCGAGAATATTTACTTCCATAATTTCATCCTTTCATTTTTCTTTAATTCGCAATAACTCGGGATTTAATCCCATAGAGATGATAAATCTTTTGTCTGTAAATTCAATGGGATGAATTACATCGAGATATAATCGAATCGGATCAATATCATGAATAACAATATCTGACAAATTGATTCATCGTCAAGAATTGAATAGTATAACATAGGAAGATCTTTTATCCATACCGAATTCCAAAGTCAATTTTGATACAATCAAAAATCCATTTACTTCTTTACTTTATTTTTTATTTCTATTTTTCATTCTTTTCTATTTTTATAATATAAAAATTAGCGCCCTCCTTGTACAATCATTTGATGAAGTATCATCTAACCACTTTTCCACTTACCATTGGTTACAAACAATAGAAGAAATTCAAAAAAATAACAAAGAAAAGAGATTCCTGTTAGCAATGAAATTCTACTGTTTGTACTCCCTTTCACAGAACAGAAATATGGAAGGATGAATTGATGTATTTTTTTATTGGATATTGGATTTGGATCCATCGGGACTGACGGGGCTCGAACCCGCAGCTTCCGCCTTGACAGGGCGGTGCTCTGACCAATTGAACTACAATCCCAAGGAAATAACATAATAAAATTAAGGTGTACAATATACATATTCTTATGATTTTATTCAAATACTTTCGATATGGATATGAACTTTAGC